CGGGTTGAGATCTCTACCCTTTTGTCTCTTCGTTACCTCTGCTACTGATGGCTTAGATGCTTTCGCTCGGACAACTAAAGAAACATATGGATTTTTAACTGCTTTCACCCCCGCTACTTGACTTTTGTCTGTGCCTATGTCCCCGCTACTGGATCATTCACCGGCTATGCATACGGCTTTACAACCGGTCATGGATCCAGAACTGACGGGCTCTAGATCTCGATATGGAGAACGAATCGCATCTTCATCTACTACTTTTGATGCTCGGTTACAAAGTGGTGGTTATGCATTTGGATCCCCCTTACTGGTGGAGGGGCAAAAAACAAGGTGGTGATTAAACGGCCTATCTTAGCCTCTCTAGCCGCCGCCCCCGTTACCTATGGTGGGTCAATTAGGGCAACTCGTTCGTTAGGTTTTGACTGGTTATGTTTCGCCGCTGGCGAGTATGCTTGCCTCTCATACAAGTCATTTTGAGAAGTCGGTCGCAAATATTCCCTGTTTGGTTGGCTGGACGGATAAGGGGGGGAGGGAGCACGGACTAATATCGGGGCATAGAGTCACCGGGGTAGGGATAGGACTCGACTACAGCTTGGTCCTTTATTCGATCCGATCCGGGCGCAGTTGGATCATCTCCATATCCAGTTCGACGATCGAGCTCGTTTCTCAGATCAAGACCTTGCTTGTTTGAGCTCAGTTGATGGACCAGCGGCTCACGGAACCACACGAACGCATTGCATTGCCCATCACCGAGCACATTGATCGGGACACATCAACTAAAGTGGGTTTTGAACTCGACCTACCGGCTTAGGGGCAGTTGCTACTAAAATGGGTGTACCCGGAACGGGGTTCCGATCTCTAAATGGATCTGCTATAGCTACTCGATCTCGATCAAATGGCTCTGGATCTGTCCCTACACCTGGAGTATCTGTAACAGGATATGGAACTCAATATCGATCTGAAACGTCGAAGGGGTGCTTCAATAGCTTCAACAGATACTGCTTCTAGCCAACATCTGGAACAACGGGCTATGGATCACGTCCATCATCAAAAGGGCATCTCGGTATGGGGTGGGTTGGATCATCGGCCCTGGTGGTGGCTCTCGGCATGGAACTGGAAGGGATGCTACTGGTGCTATCGGTACTGCTCCCGTCATCATCGGCAGATATGCCTCTGTTTCTATTAGCGGGGGTCTTTCTCTACTGCTGTTGGTATCGGCTTCTGGATATGCTTCCGCTTCTACTGGTGCTTATGGATCACGAGCTGGATCGACTGAAAGGAGAGGGACGAAGACCGATAGGTTGAGGTACTCCGTTCCCTAATCGCCCTAAGAGGGAGTGGAAGCTTGACAGAAAGGAGAGGAGGACGGGTAATAAAGAGAACAACTATATTATTACGCAATTCATCACTACTATCTTCCTTTGCTTTCAAGCGAAAGGAAAGAAAGGAATATGATTGAACCTTGGGACTTCTTCTCAAGTGATTTAAGGCTAGTGTAACAAAGTGAGCCAGCACTAAGGACTCGTTAGGGCCTTATATACCACTAAGGACTCTGACGGGCCCTTAATAAAGAAGGGGGGGCTGAAAGGAGAGGGATGAACTTTACATCAGCTTAAAGCGAGATCATAGGAGAGCGCTATTCTTATTAGTTTAGTGGTCAGTTTATTTTGTTAGAAGGGGAAGCTATTGAAGCGAAAGCTGGCTCGACCAACCCAGCAAGAAAACGGATGCAGCAAGAAAACGAGCAAGAACATTACTAAGTAAGACCATTACCATTACCATTACTCAGTAATACTAAGTATTAATACTAAGTATTAATACTAAGTCTTTATTGGAACAGGGTAAAGGCAGCAAGAAAACGAGCAAGAACATTACTAAGTAAGACTCAGTATTAAGATTAATGACTTAAGCTTTCGCGGATTACTAAGTAAGACCATTACCATTACCATTACTCAGTAATACTAAGTATTAATACTAAGTATTAATACTAAGTATTTATTGGCGCCCTACATTACTCAGTAATACTAAGTATTGCTGGGCTTATGCTTCTTGCTATTACCTGACCCTTCCCTTATAGTGGCTTTCGCGGATTACTAAGTAAGACCATTACCATTACCATTACTCAGTAATACTAAGTATTAATACTAAGTATTAATACTAAGTATTTATTGGCGCCATTACTTAGTAATACTGAGTATTACCTTGCTTGTTCGCCATTACTAAGTAATACTAAGTATTAAGATTAATGACTTAAGCTTTCGCGTATTACTAAGTAATACTAAGTATTGGCGCCATTACTTAGTAATACTTAGTATTACCTTGCTTGTTCGCTCGGAAGCGAAGGACAACTCCAATTCTGGCTGGCGCCCTAAGGGAAACAACAACAGAGGCGGCAATCAAGGGGGCAATAAGCAACACAATGAAGTGAATGTTGTGGCCCCCACGCTTGTGGAATTTAAAGGCGCCCCCGGCAACAACAGCAACCGCAGCAGCAGAGGAACGA